AGGATATTTAAGAGGTGGGTTGGTCAATCCATTTTTTCCATTGGAGAGGTACTTAGCAGCCAAATATGAGCACCATGGCTTTTTTTCTTTTTTTTTCCTTTGGAAATCTCCATAGCCACTTCATAAGAAGGGCTGGCTTGGTTGAAGTCCACCTCCTTCGTTAAGGTGATTGAAAAAATCCAGACCATAAAAAAGATTTCATTTTTTGTATGGGATGTTAGTAAGGATGAACATGACGAGGTCTTATTGCATTACTTTTTTTTTAAATTCAAACATATCTATCTCAATCTTGTGGCAATTTCCTCTTCAAATCACATCAAGATGAACTTTGAAGGAATAGGGAAGGCTACTCTAGGAATTCGGATTATGGTGGAGTCATAAAAGATGGCAATGGTGCTGTCATGTGGAATTGAACAGGTCTCCTCTAGGAATCAAAAATGCAACCTTTTCAAAAGAAGAAACTCTCCTGCATGGCCATAGTTTTGTCCAAACTATTGATTTTTTTTTCAAGTCATCATATCAAACAAAAAGGGGTTCTCTTAACATGATTAGATGGGCGAATGGTAATAATCAAGAACCTTGGCGCCTATGCTTTATCCTGAGAAAAAATTTGTCAATATATGTTGAGTTAAATTTCATCATATGAAGAGGGAAGCGACTCATTTAGCTGACCGTCAGGCTAACTTGGGTGTTAGGCTGCAGTCTTGTAGTCAGTGGATGGGAGGTCTTCCATTCCAGAAGAGATTTGAATTTGACTCTTTCTCCCACTTATCATCTCTCTGCGGGACTTGTTCCCTCTTCAACTCAGCGCTTTATATTTATAGATAGGCATTTTTATTGAGAATGCTTTAAGGTCCCACCCACCTTACCTTTAAAAAAAAAAAAGTAGCCGAGCCGAAGGAGCTCTCACAAATAGAATTTGAGTACCACGGAGAAAAGCTAGCTGGATAAACAAGACAGGGATCGCCCGCTCGGCAATGCTACCTTGGGGAGGAGACAAAACACTTTAATAGAACATTGAAACTCATATTTCAAATTTCCGATATATGAACAAGATTACTATGGAAGAGTTGGTGAACATTGTTTTGACTCATAGCTCTAAGATGACTAGCATGAATGAGCCAGCTTCAACACCACCTAGACTCTTAATCATAGACAGACTTGCACTGACCTCAACATAAAAGGATGAACCTGGTCCGTCTATTTGTACGCATTGGCTTAACTCACTCCCCTAGACACTGTAAAGAACATATAATGAAAACTGCCTGGTAAGGGCTGTACAAGGGAACGATAAGGGGGTTTGATAAGAAAGAGTTTGGGAATGTCCCGCTTAGTTAACAAACATTGAGTTTAGAGTCGGGACAGCATGAATACGAGACTATTGAAGTGAAGTTTGGAATCATTGTGGTTTTCTATCTTCAGATTACCAAATCACCAAGGCCTTTCAGCGATTCGACGCGCCCCCCCTAAGCTAGACGACCTGACCTCAGAGAGAATAGAATGAGTCGCCCTAGCCTTAGTCTTACTAAGAGTTTGAATTGCTCTGTAGGATAGTAGGGCGAATGAATTGCATTAGTGCGATTTGGCTAGCTGAATCGCCCAGCGAACAAATCGCCTCCTTACTATCTTAAAAAAAAGCGGACCCGCGCGAATCGCGTCTTCGATCTTGCATATATGCATATAAAGAAATATAAATATTATTTCTTTATCAATATATTTGATTTAGATTCGTAATTAGCTGCACATGAAGAATGGCAAGACATTGAAAGAAGGGGTTCTGCACGAATGCCCTGTTGAGAAAAACTTCAAATTGAATAAGATAAGACCGATCCCATGAAGGAAACGGGCATTCAAACAAGAGTTTCAGCTTGGCTATGTTCCCTCTCGAACAGCTCTTTTCGCAATCAGCAGTTTCGTAATAGACTAGGCTGTTAGCAGGATTCGCAGGCGAGACAGATGAGGAGCAATTTCATTATGTGCTAAAGGCTGCGGAATATTGTAATTTGAATTTATGTAAACGAATACTCCTAAAAGAAAAGACCTATCGCATCAGCTTGAAGATGCAAACCAAGACCTGGAGGAGGAGAATCCCACTCCATAACACTGTCGACTTGTCTAGAACCCAGCTTAGCCAGATGATCTGCGCATTGATTACCCTCACGCAAAACATGCTGAACCCGAACTTGCCAAGACCGATGAAGCAGGAGATGAATATCACCAATGAGAGACCAATAGGGATGGAAACAGCTACAACCTTTCTCAATTAAAAGAAACAGCTTCCAAGGAGTCCGATTCCAGAATGACAAGTCTGAACCCACGCTGCCAAGCCTCGGAAAGACCAAATCTGATTGCCATAAGCTCAGCAAGCATGTTGGTAGAAGTACCAATATGACAAGAAAAGCCAACAATCCAATTTCCACTTCTACCTCGAAAAATGGCACCAAAACCCGCTAAACCAGGATTTCCAAGCGAAAAAACCACATTAACCTTAAAAAAATCCCGAGGAGGCGGACACCAACTAACCAAGCGAGTACCTGAAGCAGGAGCATCTGCAGGCGTATCAAGGGCCAGCTTACAATGCATGAGAAGAGTGCGGACAAACGTAATTTTACCCTGAAACGTGCGTCGCTTCCCTTGAAGCACCACCTCATTCCTAAATTTCCATATGCTCCAACATAGAACCACAAAAGAAGAGGCATGATCAAACCTATGCTCATAGGTATCCAACCAATCTGTAAGCGACAACTGAAAGAAACTTAAAGGAGGATGAACAGGAAGCAGATTAAACCAAAGAGGCCTGACAAAAGAAAAGGACAATCCCGAAGGAGGTGTAGGCTAGATTCTGGATGCAAGTGATGGGGCCTAGTCTCATTGTCTATAAGAAGATAACGATCTGAACCTTGTTGGGTTCTTGATTGAAATGGGACCAGTAAGACTACCCACCACTGGACTTGCTTTGCTCTCGATCTGCTCGTTCCCACCTGTCTTCAACCAACCCTAGTTTTTTTCATTTCAGGCACCTCCCTATTTCAAATTCAAATTAAAAGGTCGCCTTTAGTTTGAGTTTGAGTTTTCGTTTTCGGTCAGTTACTCAAAGCACTTCGCCGAGGTCCCCTGCAGCTAACATTTTTATCGTATTCATCATTCTATCTACCCTTCTGCTATAATATTATTCCTATAATGCATTCTATGTATTTCTAAGGCTTATTCCTTTTCTTATGTCTATCTTTCTTACCTTTCTTCTGCTCACGAGCGTTTCCGGATTTCCTAGTTCACGGGCTGTGGTGAGGACCGACTTGAACGCTACACTATTAAAGATCCCACCTCCAATAGTGCATAATTCAAGTCATGCAGGGCGCTCGAAGAAGTTTCTGCTTGGATTCCCCATTCATCCCTAGTGATGAACCAAGCGACTCATTACCCATTCCTACTAGTGAGTTTGAGCCCGCCTCAAACTGATGAGTCAAATCCTATCATCCTTTCATCCGATAAGCCGTATCATCACTCCTCTCGCTATGCTCGAGCTGCTTCGCTCGTTCAGTAATCCTCTAAGCTTCTGCTTTCAGACTTCGACGTAACTCCTTGAATACCAGACTTTTGAAAGGAGAGTTCGGTTCCTATTGAGTCAGCTGTGGGATGCTTAGACGGTAGTTAACGAGTGAAAGCCAGCCCTACTAAAAAACAGAAGCTGGCTAGTTCGAGCTTTTCCTGGGAAGTTCTCTTTCGACTTATTATATATATATAAAGGCAAGAGTCGCTTTCCTCAAAGCTTACAGCTAGTCCTAAGCTTCCTTCTAGGGAGTGAAATCAAGTAGTGAATTGAATCACTGAGAATTCTGTGCATACAAATTTCTTTCTTTTCTTTTCTTTCATCTTCCTTCCGGATTGACTCTTGCTTTTCTGAATTATCCTATGTGATGGTCAGAGATTACCTGTGCTGTGATAAAGTAAGTAAGAAAGCTAGAGATAGATATAAAATAAAGCTTAGACCAGCAGGCGGCCAGTAAGGATGAGATTTTATAAAAGCAGGCGCAAGGCATTAAAAAAGAGTCTTAAAATTGGACAATAAGGTAAGCTATTTCATTTAGAAATATACGTTATTCGAAGCCAGCCCTTCCTTCGCTCACTTCTCAGGTATTGGCCTGCTGAAGGAGTCTTCGAGAGCCAGAGCAGGGGAAGGACAAGAGCTATTTTAAGCCAGTCAGCTCTCCGAGCAATTAGTTTGAAAGCGGAATCAGGAAGTAAAATGAGAAAACAAACTGTTTTCTTTCCGGAAGTTCACTTGGCATACTCTTGTCAAGCATCACATCTCTTTCAATCAGTTGAAAGCTTGAAGGCGCAAGGGGACTGATTATACTCCCTAGAGATTCAAGTATTATTGCTAGCAGGGGATTCTGATTAAAATGTCCCATCTCTTGCGAACAGGGGATTCCTCGAAAACACTAGCAATTGATCGGAGAATAACTAGGAGAGAAAGAACTAGGAAGAAATAACTCTAGCAACAAGGAAAGAGAACTCCTAAGAGTAAGAGCAGCCCTTCGTGTAGGAAGGTGTAGGAGCGAAGCCACTCTTGCCCCTTCTTCCACTAGTCTTAGAGCTAGGAACTGGGAAAGAGTAACCGAGAAAAGGCATGAATGAAGGAGGTTTCTAAGGAATGAAGGAGCCTAGTCTATTTGAGGCGGGATGCCCAAGAATAGAAGTAGCCATATGCCGAAAATCGTCTTCTGTGATGTCAGGGAGAAATCGTCTGCTCACTTACGACAAGAGGGCATTATCTGCCATTGATTCTAGCACAACCGATTCGATGTCAAAGGACAAAGGAAAGGCGACAAAAGCTCTTATTCCAACAAGCCCAGAAAAGAAAGAGGAGAAATTGGCTTAATTCTTACCGATGATATTACTAGTTATTCCGACAACAGCTTATGATATCACCCTTTTTAAATTGAAATTGAAATTTAAAGGCTGCAGGGATTTCTATTTAAGAGCCGGGTGAGCAATTTCGTGCCTGGTATTCCTTATTTTTTTGATAGCACAGGTGATCCCTAATAAAAAAAAGCTCGCTTCACTAACAAAGATAGAATGAGTAAGAAAGTCGCTTCAAGCTCAGTTAGTCGTGGAGTGATTTCAGGAGGGTTGGGTTGACGCAAAACGGATTCGAGGTCCTTTGTCGACATGGTTTCAAGCATATTTCTATATAGATCTCTTTCTTTATTTTGGCTTAGAATTATTATTGAATTTCTTTTCAGAATCACACACCTTATGTAGTTACTATTTAAAACATAGGAAACCCTAGTCGAATAGAATTCTTCTTATTATATACCTTTTTCATTACTATTACATCTGTAAAAATACATAGTAAAAGGAAGGTTCTCAATCTGCCTGATCCTGAAAGGATGCATAGTAAGAGAGGAGGAAAGGAGGATTAGAATTACGATTACGCCTTTACTAGTAGCATCTTCTTTTCCTGCTACTCTAGCTATTCTAGAAACTAAATAAAGCCTTCACTTCAAGCTTTGTTTGGGGTGGCCTTTCTTCTTTTGCGGCGTCTGAACTTTTTGAATTCAAAAACCCTTGTTGCTAGACTTTCAATATTGCTAATATCGAGCAAAGAAAAGAGTTTTCTTCTGACTTTTTCTAAAATAAGTCCTAAGTATAAGTACCCGGGGTACTCTAACTCTCTTTTTTTAAGACTAAACCCAGGTAATTGAATAGAGTAGATTCTTACCAAACCAAACAAGCCGTTCCATAATATATAATATATAATATAATAGGCTCCACGAAAGTAATGTTTGTTGGCAATAGGCTGAAGCCCTTTATTGAATTCATTCTCGTATCGGATCAGAAAATAGCTCTGCCTTACAAAACAAAGAGTGGTTAGCTGAAGTGGATTCTCTCTTTTGTAGTAGTAGTAGATGCCGAACCTGCTGTGCCCCATTGACTAAGAAGGGGGCGGGCGTTTGAGGCTGAGGAAAAGGGGTTGAAATGGTGGCGGAGAAGTTTGCTGGTAGAGTTGAGGAGTCTGGGAGACATTGTTTACATGAGGAGGTGCCAGCTGGTTGAACACCGGATAAGAGTAAGCAGGAACCACCTGCAGTGCTTGTTGATTCTTACTGCGAGGCCTTGCCATTGAGTAAGCGCTTGAAGTCAGCTCTTTTCATTGAAAGATCCGGTCTAAGCTAAGCTGCAAGATAGGCTAGAGTCAGAGTTCAAACCACTTCTTTCAATAAAATAAGGTCAGGCATTGACTAATTAGTAAGTCGACTAATTAGTAAGTCAGCTCGAAAGAAGTCAAAGCGGAATAAAGAAGTACTTGCGTATAATAAAGACAATAAAGAATGGCATGAAGGTAAGGACTCAATTTCAATCTAGTTCATCTGGATTGAGAGTGGCTATAATACGGAATATCCGGTCTTCCAGATCCGCTGCTAGCTGTCCTTCCTAAGCAGTTGAATGAATCCCGAGAGAAAGCACTACACTACTTGAATCTTTGTGAACTAGAACAGCTACCGAGATGGTTGACTTTACGGAATGAAACTAGTGAAGTTTGCCTAGAGGCTTCAAGCTAGAAGGAAATAGTTAATAGCACTTGCAAGAGGAGGGAGTAGTGATTCAAGTTCAAACTACTAATAGAGCGAAGTCGGTGCTTGATTCAGTCAGTCAAGGCATTGAATCAAGTCTTTCTTTAGAGCTCATCTGGACTGATTAAATGTTAGAAGAAACTAGGCAATCAAGCAAAGAAAGAAGGCAAGCAAAGAAAGAAGGTTTTTCTGTCTAGGTGTCGTCCTCGTGTGCATCAAGGAGCGGAGGGATCAATGCTGGACACGGGATGAAAGTCAGAGTGATCGACCGGACTGAATTTCAAAGGCCAAATTAGGTCGAAAACCAATACCTCACTCTGACTAGATAGACACCTACCTTCATTCCACCAAACAAAGGTAGACAATACTGCTCTATCGGTAAGGCTACCAGAAATAATGCTATGTAAAGTTATATAATGAACAGGTACTATATGCTATAGCTAGCAGCATAGGCACACCTCTGAAGATAGACTACCACATCTTCTGGGCTTCAAGGGAAGAGAGAGTGATAGGCCGGGCTTCATGTCAAGGGAAAGAATGTATATCAAATCCTAGTTAAATTAGCTCTGGAAGGTAGATGTTTATGGTATGGAATAGGACAAGTGGTGATAGCGGTTCCTATTCTGTTTGTCCTGTCCCATCGCTTCTTACGGATCTGCCTTAGAAGGAGGTGACCTGCGCTGCACCAAGGCCAATGAGGAACCTCAAAGGCATAGCCTCTCCTCTCACTAAAGATACCTTTCTGAGCTCTCTTTCTCTCAAGGAAAACAACTTTTTTTTCAGGAAGATTTCTACTTGTTAAACATGTCTTATCTTCTATTCCTGTTCAAATACTGGCAGCTATCTTAATCACGACGTTCTTAAAGGTTGGGTTGGAGAGCTTGCCAATCAACGTGATGGGTATTCCAGCGATCTTAGGATCAATCTCTTAGCTTGAAGTGAAGGGCCTTTGATAATGAATCCTAAGGCAAAGAGTAGGCAAGTAGGGAAGAAGCCTGGAAGCGGAGTCTTTTCCCTCTAAGCTGGAACAAGGGCTTTCCCGACATCGATACTTTGATCTTAGCCTTAGTTGCGAGTGTCACTTCAGCATGATGGCTTTTCCAAATTCGATAGCCAAAACCTTTCTATTAGTTAAGTAGCGGAAGAGCTGCTTTAGGGATCTCTGTTTATACTTTCTCCGAATTCCTTAGCTTCAGGTGTTGGAGAACATAACCTATTCTTCTTCGGAAGTGTCCCTATTTGTATTTGTGAGTTGGCTGACACCAGTGTCTCGTAAGCGTTCCCACCGGGCTGCTGCCACGATTAACTTCAACGTGAAGAAGGGGCCGTGAGCGCAAGGCATTTGGATGTCCAGTTTTCGAAACGGAGAGAGGGGGATCAATTGGCCGGTATGGCTCTATGTCACATTTTCTACGCGTAAGTCTATTAAATCAGAAAAGAAATCCCTTGGATAGAGATCTAGCGGACAAGCCTCTATGGACGTTACTTTGGATTGATAAAATTATATATTGTTATAAATCGACTTATCCCTAACCTAAAAGTGGCACAATTCCCTCTGATGAGCAGCAGGATGTTGATGTCCGAAATATATTCCTGACGTGAAGCGAAAGATGCACCGATTGATTCTGATCGCCCTTTGTTGTTTTCTCGGTTGGAACCCCCAAGTCATGGTTTTCAGCTGTCTCTTTCGCCTATTAATATTAATATTAATATTAATATTGGCCGGCATGGTAAGCAAGTATAATTGCCTCCTTCCTTCCTACGCTGACGAATGCTTGGCCTCCTTCTAGTCGCTCCGATTTCATACTGTCTCGGTCGTATTTCTTTAATTGGATTAGCAGACCCTACTCTTGAGGGGAGGGGGAGTCTGAGGTCAGGGGTCGGTGCTGATTTTCCTGATGTTACTGATGTTGTTGATTTTTCTTTCGCTAGAGTGTGAATCATAGGCCGGGTGTAATTATATAGATATCATACCATAATCTATAGTCTGATATCTAGTGGAGTAGCCTCTGTGTCACATATACTGGGCGATTTAGTTCGTTGGGGACACGTGGGCCAAGAAGCTCTAGGCAATTCTCACGATCACGGTCGATCATGGTTCAACTCCATGTCGTGAAAGTGAAACCAATCATTTCTTTCATCAACATCAACGAATCACTATCTCTCTTTCATCGGTAGCCTTGCTTTAATAAAGCTTTATCCCGGGCTTTGTTTATTTGTGAAAGCAAATTAAGAGAAGTGAAGTGGGAGGTGATTCCACCAACGGTTCCTCTTCCAGGTCAGGTAAGAAGAGATATTCAAAATCGCCTATTTTATCCCATCAACTGAGAGAGATTATTTCATAGGTAATTATTAGTATATGGGGTCTATGTGGTTCTTTATACATTGATTTCTGGTCTTTGTTGACCCCTTATATTAAGTTAAGTAAGGGGATTACCTTCTGAGGATCCTAAAATAAAGGTGCTTTAGAAAACCAGGAATCGGTATTTGAACCCCGTCTACCATTTACATACCAGGAAGGAGCAGTCCATAGACGGACTCAGCTACAGCAATAGAGAGCGAGCCTAGGCAATGGGAGGTTCGCATTTGCCCAAAGAAGTGCTTTAGTAGCAGAATTTGAAAAGGAATTGATCGTGATAAGTACAAAAAGAATAAGATAGGGAGAGCAATGGATGACTTCCCAAGTAGTTGGTTAGCTCGTGCATCATGGGCAAGCGTGACCTGATCCGTGGTCAATTAAGACCAGAGAGAGCTCTTTTTTCTTGCATCAGCTATGAGAGAGCCGGTAAAGCAGTTGACATACAGAACCCTGAACCATGAGAATTGCCGCCTAGTAAAAGATACCCCGCGTCAAACATTTTGCTGCCAACCAAAACCGATTTCCTTTCTTTCCCAGAAAGCTCGGTAAGAGAGACGGTTGCACCTTGCTCTTCTGAGGCATTTATTTCACTAGCCTTTTTCTTGACACAGCCTTCCAGCTTCACTCCATCCCTAGTAGATTAGAGCACTGAAAGGGGGAGGAACTTCATTGCATCTCTTGGTTCGAGAAAAAAAAAAAAGAAAGGTTAGAACTCATTCGTTGTGGATTTCCACCAACTGCTAATGCCTAATTGTCAAAAAATCCGTCCCAGATAGAAGAACTCCACTTTGGCGGTGGGCTTAGACTAGTCCCCGTCTTCCTCGCCAGTAGCTTTCAAAGGGTTGAAAGCGAGTAAGAGCTGCAAGCGAATTCAGAATTCTCTTACACGATCAAGGCAGGTTTTAGAGAGAATAGCCGGCCCCGACCGCTTCAAAAGCAAAGCGGGGCTGCTGGAAAGATTCCTATAGCGGGGAATCCATCGCCGTTCAGGAACAAGCTGAACGGATCTTTTCCGATATTCGTCTTCGACGAATTCGTGAAGCGGATATTGATCAATATCAGTTTGTACCGGAGGGGGGAGGGGTAATCCCTTTTCCCTTAATCCTGCCTGGGAAGAAGAGATTGACGATTTAGCTCTAAGAGCAAATTCTAATGATCTCGACGTAAATTCAAAGTCAAGGCCTTGCTCTTAAACTATCACCCTGAAAGAAGATACCCAAGTTTGGTGATACTTGAATTTTTTCCCTTGTCCTAACTGGCCAGTCAGTATTTGGTGGTTTCAGAGTGAGTTCGTTGAAACGGGATACCCGTGCCGATAGAATCTCTGGATTCAAGTGCTCGGTCAGATATCTTTCCCTTTATAAATAGAAATCGGCTTTCTGCCTTTATTCGGCTAAGTTTTAGCTTTAGCGTTGGGACTGAACACTTAGGGCATGAAATGCCGGATAAGCATAGAGTGGGGTTGGGGTATGCATTCAATGCCTAGTCGGCTGCCATAGAGTGGGCATAAAATGCCAAGTCGGCTAAGCATGCCATATCGGTCTGAGAAGTATGACCTTAGAATACGATATTAGAATAAGCATGAAATGCTAAGGGAAAATCGACTTGAAAACCATTTTCAATCTCAATGGTGTCAGTTTCGCACGAGCTCATGGGCTAAGAAAACATTTTCCATCGAAGTTCAGTCCAATAGAGAAAGACCATGGTGGTACGACTATCGAGTGGTCCCTAAGAGCTCTGAGGACAGTAGCTCTGTCTCTAACTAATATGAAGGGGCTTTCCAGGAAAGGGGGCTTTCCTTTCTTTCTTTCAACTCTCTTACTGAAAGCGATTGCCTGAATTCAAATTAAGGCTATGAAAGTGAATTCAAAGGGTTCTTGATCTCTTGGAGCAGAACCGAAGATTACCTTATCGGGGGCCTAAACTCCAGTTTTCAGCTTAAAGACCTCTGGGGATTGATTCATAGGATACTGCTCTTAGTCCTCTTTGGATGTATTTCCACTGCCTATTGTAATGATATAAAGCATTCATCCCTGAATGCCCAATGAGGAGTTTGAGTTCAATCTCTGATTGATCTTTCTTTGCCTTATACCGAATTCTATCCCAAAAATGCACTCCTCTCCCTATTTCAAATTAAAAGGTCGAGTAGACTAAAGAGACTGGAAATAAGTATATGCTTACTCATACGTAACTAGAAAGCCGTAGGTCCTATACCCCTATCTCACGATTCAAAGCCTTTCTTGGTGGATTACCTTATCGGTACCCTAAACTCAGGTTTGATAGACCTACGAATGCAGCTCTTATCTTTGGACTACGGCATTACACGGCATTCTACAATGAAGAGAGGGATCGGAGATTGATCGCAGTAGCTGGTAAGAAGAGAGATTTTGATTCAGGAAAGGGTCTTGCTATTAACATCTTTCTTGCTTTCGCTACGACCCCTTTGGAACTAGTTCAAATAAGGTCCTCTTGGAACTCTTCTGCGTGCTGCCGGTCTTCCCCTCGCGTGGGGTTCGGGAAGGCCTAATCATTTCATAGGAAGAGCCGAACCGGGCTCCTAACCTTAGGGAACTTCAGAAAGGAAAGGATGAGCGGATATCAGTTCTTACTTGATCATCGTCGCAGACGCGGATCGCAAATGAAGGTCCTTGCTTAGGACATTAACACCTGACCTACGCCTTCGAGAAGCGAGACCTACTCCCATGAAGCCCTCTCTTAGTGACGGTCTCGTCAACAACCGCAGGGGTTATGCGGATTCTGACTCGATCTTCCTAGAATCGCTTTTGAACTTGTTTTAAATTTCAATTTAAAAGGCTGCATTCCAAAATATCATAAGAGAAGAATGCTATCTCTCTAAGTTGTTTAGCTATTCTCATTGACTTCTTTCGATGGTATGCAGATTTGAAAGGAGGAAGACTCAGGAGGCCAAGCTAGAAAGAATTTTTCTCACGTCTGATAGACAGATAACCATACGAGCAAGAGTAGCTACCGTACGAGTGTAATACTTAAAAGGAGACCAAGAGATAGGAGGGAGACTCAACTAGCAGACTGGGAGTGAGGTGAATATTCCAGTTAATCTGGCTAAAGGAAGGAAGCGGTTAGGCTAAGACTCCGTTACCGAAGGAAGAGCATTATTTATATTTAGGGCACGCCAAATAAAATGTCTCACCTTTGGGGGGATGTTGAGGCTCCACACACCATGCCATTTAACTTTAACAACATTTTGAGTTCCTGATGACGTACCTGGGCTGGTCAAAGCTGGTTGCAGCATGAGGAGATGATATGCACTACGGACTGTGTATGATCCCGTCTTAGAGTACTGCCACACTAATTTGTCCTGGGGTTGTCGGGGACTAAGATAAAGTTGTTTAACCTGTGCTACTTCAAAAGAAAAGGCAGCAGGACCTGTTCTAACAAGGGGATATTCCAACCGAGACCATCCTCTTGCAGTAGAGAGTCAACTGTTGCATTCTCGTCCAGCAGGTTCGACCGAGACCATACCCGAAAACCACACTGTTTAGGTAGCCAACCATCTTTCCAAATCCTCACACTTCTTCCATTCCCAATCCGCCAACATAAACCCTTGTGGAGAACCTGTCTAGCCGCGTGAATACTTCTCCAAGTGTAACTCGGGTTGTAACCGAGAGAGGCCTGCATGAAATCGGAAGACGGATAGTACCCGGCTTTGAGAACTTGAGCTAGCAAAGAATCTTCATAATGCACTAATCGCCATCCCTGCTTAGCTAACATAGCCAAGTTGAAATTGTGAATTTGTCTGAACCCCATACCACCTTCCTTCTTCGACTTGCATAGCGACTCCCAATTAATCCAGTGAATTTTTCTCTGATCATCCTTGTGTCCCGTTTCGGATGAGCATTTCAATTTCCCTACATAGAGATAGTGGCAATTCAAAACAGCTCATAAGGTAGGTTGATAGGCTTAAAGTGCCAAATAAGGCATTCTATCAGACTCTGGATCTTGAATTGCTCTTAACTTAGCAAAATGTAAAGCTCTTCCTCCAATCCCTTAGGGCTAGGACATATGTTGAAGGTAATTATCCCCTTCTAGTACCAATCCGGTCCATGTGCTGGCTTGGCATGGAAGGACGGCTACCTTTTTCGCAGCCATAACTCTTCCCTAAGCATTGAGCTTACGCGAACGAAGCCTCCCAGTCTTTCATCAGGCTACCCCCACTCCGTTAGTCATGACTCCGCAAAGGTACCAAGAAAGAGACAGAGCTTCCGTAGGAATACGGGTAAGAGGAAAAAAGGTTGAAGTTAGTCAGACAAGCACGGTTAATCGCCCGTCTCCAAGGATGCATCGCGACTACCTTAAGTGGACCCCTACCAAAGAAGCCCAGCCGATCCTTTTACCTCGACCGATGGTTCCGCAAGTTCCTCCAAGTCACCAAGGAAGAGGGGGCAAGAAGCCAAGGAAATTGGATGCCCTATCCACCCTCTCAGGCCACCGTCAAATCCTCCACCCAGAAGTTATGACCCCAATGCTCGTTGTGAGTTTCATATGGGTGGAATAGGACACTGGACCAACCGATGTTTCTAAGGCATAGAATCCAGGATCTAATTGATGCAGGCCTACTCAGGTTCGAGAAGGACGAAAGCAAGGTAAGGTTAATAAGAATGCATCTCCAGTAAAGAAAGGGAAATGTTGAAGGAAGCCCGCAGACCGATGTAGCCACTAAAGGGAGAGAAGGGTTGGACTCGTCACTGACTGGGAGACAAAGGTGGGCCACCTTAATTAGCCCATCTTGAGAGGCACAATGGGGGCTTCCTGCCAGTGGGTAACCCAAGCCCAAGGGTATGACGACAATAGAGCGGAACCGTCTGTGGTTGACTCCTATGGGGTCCAAGTTCGATAGATTCTTTCTTTCTCACAGTCGCTTCAGTCGCGGCTTCCTCTGTCGAACCGTATCTGGAAGTTGAAAAATCGAATCCCAGTCCGAAAGAAGAAGAAAGGGCTTGGCTTTCATCCCACGTATATTAACGGAATATCTGTGACACAGCTACCTTGTTCACCGAGATACCATTCCATAAAAGGGTCCAGGGCAGCAAACCATAAGCAAGGAGTCAGAGAGGCTCTCTTTTTCTCTTCCTCACACCTACGTGAGGGACACGTCTTCACTGGCTTCATGGCCAACTTCAGTCATGAGATGAAAGATCATGGCAAGATTGATGCCGATGCCGAGCGGAACCATCTTTTTGTGAAATGCAGATGCAGTGGTCGATTGCCTAGCAAAAGCCTTTTTCGAGTTTGAACGTTGGATCAGAACAGACCAAAACCGCCGGAAATAAGGCACCGGGGATTGGTTCAGAAAGGGATCCTGGAGGTGGTCGCTCATTCACTTAGCTGGAAGCACGCATTCATATCTGTCTTGGTAAGCAAGATTAGGTCAGTCTTCCTTACGAAGAGTGGGCATGATGAGAACAAATGGTAGGACAGGAATTCGTCCTAAACTCTTTTTTGTGTGTCATAGGCTGACCGCACGAGTAGAAGATCTTCAGGGTATGGTCCCTCGCCTCTATGCCGTTTCCTTCATGGGATCGCCCGATTTCAATTGAGGATGTTCCCCACCAAACAGGGTCAAGTCTCGCTTTCTATACAGAGATATGCCCATCAGATGAAAGTTTTTCACGCTCTCCAGGAACCTTGTTTGACTATTTTATTTTCATAGGCAAGACTAACTAGTAGTTCCAAAGAAAGGAGCATCTGGCATAGGCAGCAAACCTTGGGAAGGCTTTCTCCGTATGATCGGTTCTTTTTTCACATGTAGGTTCCTCCGCAGCAAAGATGGTATGGTCGATTGGCTTACGCTCTTACTTGGAAATGGTCTCAGTAGCGAAGTCAATAAAGAGGGTAGTCCTCCTAGCTAGGAAGTAGAATATTCATCTTACGATTTGTTTTTACTACGTATCATTAAGAACTAGAATACTAGGGCAAGCCCCGTTCCTCAATCAAAAGTCAAATCACCAAGCAAAAGGTAGGAATTGGGCACCGGAGAATGAAACTTTTACAATCAATCTGGATGGATGCAATACATTTCAACCAACGTCTTCCATCTTCGTCCTTTTCTCATTAAGGCAAAGCAAAGGAAGGTCTATATTTCTCTTACGCAATTCCTGACTACTGACTAGTCGTAGTTAGCCTAAAGACCGGAATCAGAGGTTTCGGGGCTGCTAGGCTTCTTTCTCATAGTAAGCTGTGGGTTCTTCAAGCTTTAGATACTAGCAGGTGTCTTTATCTAACTGCCTTTAACGGACCATAGGATCTTGAAAGGGCTGATGGTAAGCCCCGGTAGCTATATATGCTTCAGCTCTTTTTTAGGTGTCGTACATCGGGAACAAATCTCTTTACTTTGTATTTACTTTCCTGTTGTAGAACCATACACCAGACGTAAGTTTCATCTTGTTTTCATCGAGAGCTAGGCCCCTACAATTCACACAGAATTCAACACGTAAAGTATATAAAGCAGGGAGATTCAATCTATCAGTTAGCAGGATGCCTTATGCCACACAAAAACATTCCTTCAAAACCACCTTCTCTCATTATATCAGGTCAAACCTGGACATTAGCTCGATTCTTACACCGGAAAATGTGGCAAAGAATGAATTGATATAGGTGCTTATATCACAGATCAGATCGATTTGATTGAATGTAATAGATAAACAGAATAATGGCTCCATTTCAATTTAATGGGACGGTCCCTCTTCTCTTATATGTTATGTTCATTTTAATCTGTGATCGCTGCAAGCACCTTGTCGATACCAAACACTTAATGCTAGGCTTCCGCTGTCGGTCCGGACCGGGTGATGAAACTGAACGTACTTTGGTTAGTCATTCTGCTTGTATCGACTTCCGTCTGTTCAATACAGATACCTGTCATATTCCATAGCTGTTCTTTATTTTTCTTCCCTTGATCGTCACCTCGTAACCAAGAACTGCTTTCCCGGCGCTCTGCGAGGATCTTGCTACTTCGACTTCGTTGGTATGTATTGTCCTTGACACTTCGGAAATCGGAAAAGGCCGCGCAAGATAAATTGTTGATATGGATTCGATCAATGAAGAGGATTTGCACATCTGATATCCGCTTGTGAATGGCCGGTGGCTTATTTTGCTCTTTTTTTATTTTTCCATTCTAATAAAGTTTTGCTTTCTTTTTCCGGAAGTTGCAAGCATTGTTGATATCAAGAAATTAAATTACCGATTATCTAAAGTCATATTCTAAAAAGAGAATATATATAGCTTATCCATATTAGATTGAGACTTGAGACTCGAAAGTACGTAAGCTTGACACCCTTACTTATCTTACTCTTACAACTGGTAATAAACTTACCACCGTGGTACAGAACTTCGCTCTTTCAAGAGATAAACTGGGACTGCGGTACTAAGACCAAGACTAAAGAAACATAGAACCAAGAAATTATGTATAGTAATGGGACACAACCAAGGATTCTAAACGACAGTAGTGAAAAGACAGGAAAGTTTCTTCTAAAACTAAAATAAAAGGGCGATTGGTAAGATTCGCCTTAAGTGTCAGTTGGCAGACTTGAAGTCTGAAATCACGTGTTATGTGATTGATAACGACACGTCCTACAATCTACTGCTGGGAAGGCCTTGGATTCACGGGAACTTTGTTGTTCCGTCCACCCTCTATCAATACTTCAAATATGTCGACGAGGACAAAAAAGTACAAACAAAACAGTCTTCACAGATCGGAAGCCGGGGTCGAAGAAAAGCCCAATTTATTCCTTCCACAAGAAAAATGAAAATACCTTCCAAATTTCTCATAACGCCGAGATCTAAGCCCCGGTCATTCCGGCAGCTAAAAAGAGGAAAAGCTAATCTAATGTGGTCACTATTAGCGTCACATCTGATAGTGAAGAAGAGGCCAAATAGGGTAAACAGGCAATGCGCGTAGGCGTAGGTCTTCCACTATGACCTCTGGTGTGCCACTCGTCAGTTGAGAAACCTGGGGGAGCTATCTTCGTGGTACCAATGACTGGGGTCAGGGGGCCAATTATAATATAAAACAGGGCAACTTAAACATATGCTTTGAAGGTGGAGCCTATTGCTACAGAAGGGAGGCCAGACTTTTCCAACTATGGCCTTATTGCTAAGAAGATAATGCAAAAAATGGGCTATGACTTGGAAAATCCTGTCGGACTCAAAAATGGGAAGGGGATTAAGGAGAAGGGGCTTGACGAAGGCACAAAAGCAGACATTAGAAGAAGGGGAGGCTATCAGCTTTCCGACGTACGTTCTGGGGTACATCCCAGATTATGGAACGAGAGATGGGTCGGAATCTGAAGCTTATGAGTCGTCCACTACAGAAGGCTGAGACCCTGAAGTTGAACTGTCTTGCGAACCTTTCTCTAGCAGTAGCAGTAAACTTCGCAGCAGTCCTAATTTACTAATAGAGCTCCGACAGTGATGAATCAGGCGAGGAAGATGAAGAAAAACTCCAAGCCTTAACACGTGCAGCGTCAGAAAGAGAGGAGCCCCCTATTACGTAAAGCTCCTCCCACGGAAGACGAAGTAAAGCAGATCCATTTTGGCACGGACGATGAACCACGCCCGATATTCATCAATGCCCACCTTGCTCCTGAAGAAGTGATGTAGTATACCCAACCTCTCCAAGAGTTCCGTGATGTGTTTGCATTCCGCTATGCAGAGATGCCAGGGAAAAAATACGTCGCCGTCCATAAGCTCAAAATTCGGGAAGATGCAAAGCCGATAAAACAAGCACAGAGAAGGTTCCACCCTCTACTCATGGAAAAGATAGAGAAAGAAGTGCAGAAGCTTCGCAACGTCGGCTTTATTAGGTAGGGAGGAAAAGCACCCGGACGACCTCTACAGATTTGCCCATTCTGCACCCCTTTCGGCATTGACTCTTACCTTATATAGTCATGCCCTTCGGGTTAAAAAAATGCAGGATACGAAGTACAGTCTATGACGAAAATCTTCAGAGAGATGTTGCATAAAACCGTAGAATGCTACGTGGATGACCTAGCCGTAAAAAGCCATAAAAGAGTCGACCACTTGGCAGATTTACGAAAAGTCTTCCTTAGGCTTAGGTAACACAACTTGAAGATGAACCCTCTAAAGTGCTTCTTCGGAGTATCGTCAGGGAAATTCCTCGGATTCATAGTACGAAAGAATGGGATTAAGGTGTATCCCGCCAAAACAAAAGACATACTGGGGATGCCGTTTCCTACCAAGGAATTGAGAGGCTTCCAAGGACGGCTGGCACCCTCTGCCGCCTAGTCTGGTTGCCTTTGCTTCCTCAAGTGAGAGGCACACACCGTCGTTGACTCAGCGTGATATCTTTCCGACGGTTTGCTCTTGTTCTGAATGGTATTGAAGTTTGGTTCCAGAGCCGGTTACGGGCAGCCCCGGGACGACCGAAGGATGGTGGCCCTGCTTGGACTTCACGGTCCTAAGGAAGCGTGCAGGGAGGATACCCACAGTTATCCACACGGATTAGTCACCCGTTCTCTTCTCAGCCTGCTCCGCTGACAGGCTAGCTTCTGGGCGCTATGCTTCCCTCATCTGGGGGCGGATTTCCCCTCTCTCTATACCGGCGCTATTGTCTTTTCTAGTCTTGCCGTTGCCGTATATTGATAGGCCTTCTCCCGATCCTACTTGAGGCTGTTTAGCATAGAAGGACGTCCCTCGTCAGGGTGGGCTGCGTCCCGTAGGATTGGCTTAACTGGGCCCCTACTACCTCTTGCTTCCCCTTCAACTATACAAGCCGGACCCCTTCGACGTATAAGAGACGAATCGGCAGGCGGATTGGTCTTTGCGCCTTCTGGACGCGGCCATCTTTCCCTCCCACTATACACCTTGCTCAGATCTTCCCCGAGCGGATGGGCACTCGGCTTTCCTCCCCGCGCTGGCTCTTCCCCTGGCCGTCTCATTGCTACTGCTAGTTCTCTACTCTATAGTGACTCTGACTACTGGTTTACGGCTACTGCTACTACAGTTTCCCTATTACACTCTGACTATTGCACTCTTACTGTTCTCACTGAGACTGATATACTCTTAGTACTCTTCTCCCTATTACACTCTTAACGACTACTGGAACTCTACTCTCTTTTTACTCTTACACTGTTGACTGCTACTGCTCTTGCTTCCTTTTCTGTCACAACCCCTTCAAAGAGGGCATTCGATAGCAACCCCATCCCATCCATCTTATTCTTTTATCAAAGAAAGGCTATCGCTCATCTTGGTTCCGGCGTAAGTAATAAGGGTACAAAGGAAGAAAGAGAGTAATCTGAATGTGCAGCTGATTTCGATTGATTCTATTTCACCAACAAAGACTGGCACCGGGTAGACTAAAGTGAGAGCCCACGATAGGGGATCATTGTCTTCACCACCCCCGGTAACACCAGTCAAATCAGGTAAGGCAAAGCTGCTGTAGTCAGGGCAGTATATAAGGAAAGGAACTTAGTAGGATGCCGATAGAAGCTCCTGTTGGCGGGACACTGATTGATCAGCAAAAGACCTTACAAATAGAATTCGATTATTAATTTTGTTTAGGGCGGTAGTTACCAAGCTAAAAGCAGGTAAAACAAAACATCTTTTTGTTTTTGCGATTCCCCGATCATTTATCGATTTTCTGTCTTGTCTCCTGGTCCTGCTGCCTCGTGCTCCTCCACGGCTTTCTTTCCTGGCATCCTTTGTTGCTTGCTTTTGTTTGCTTTTTTATCATCGTTTTTTTGGGCCTGGAACTCGAATCTCGCTTTCTACCTTGGAAATAGTCGTACCGTTTGGCTCGGAGTTACAGTACACTTTCTGGATCGGGGATAGCTACTGAACTTTTATACATATGCAAGGATGTAAGTAGCTATCTTCTTTTCCGCCGGTACACTGATGTTGGTCTGCCTGTAGTAAGAAGCTCACGAGGCCGGGTTAATACATGAGTGAGTGCCAGGTAATTATGGGTTCTGCCGCACCTGATTCCCGAGAAAGGGGAAAGCATCATATCAATGAAGGAATGCAAGTGTAGTTTTCACCAGATCTAATGTCTGATTTCGACCTTGATCTATTTGAAAGGAACTGGCTTGCTACCATTTTCCTGTTGGGAAGTAACCCTTCTAGAAAGAGTAGGCTACTGCTCAATCTGAAAGCGGTTAAAAGAAAGACGGGATCTAAAGGAAGGCTATGAGAGCAGTTAGAGTGTAGCCATGTGCGAGCTGCTAGCCTTCTCGAAACGAAATTCTTCGATGCACCGGTAGACCTCATGTTCAGGCTGATAGGTTCTTTCCTATCCTGCTTAACTTAATAATATAAACTATCCGAAGTCAAGGAATTTGAAGAAGGCTCTTTGGCAGATTCTTTAGATCTGGATAGAGTCTTGCTCATTAAAGAGAGTTGTAGATTCCATTCCTAAGATCAAGATCAGGCGTCAGTGCCCTTCCCTTTTTTTATTCTATTAGTAAGGCGCTAAGGCTACAATTACAATCAAACTAAAGCAAGAAGCGAGAAAGTGTCTTTTGATTTTGATAAAGAAAGTGCTTTGATCCTGTGAGCAATCTAAGCCTCCCCGAAGGGGATTATTCGCTTGTAAGCATAGAATAGACTCAATTCCGATCGTGCAGCTAACCACTGCAAGTGACGGGGGGTGGCGCCCTAACGGATCTTAAGCGGTCTGATAAGAAAGATGTGAATTCTGGTTGAACCGCATGAAGCGAGGCAACAATTGTAGTATAATATAGTACAGTAGTTGTTGGAGAAAGAAAGAGATCGGACGAAAATGGAAGACCAGGTGTACAAGCAGGACTAGGCTTATTGGCCTAATGCTTAACTTCTTCATGACTTCTCCGCTCGGTGAGGTTTATTCGGCTAGGAAATGAGGTCTCAGAGAACCTTATCTTACGCCCGGAAGAAGCCCTGTCCCATTTACCGCCTGGTTCAACCCCATATGTTCGCATCAGTACGTCGAGGCACCGAAGGTGATAAAACCCTCTTTTCTCGAACGAGTGATTCGATATAAATATCCTTATATTTTAAATTAACACGGAAAATTGTCCTCGCCAGAGTTCACGATCTAAAAAGGAAGTGTTGTAGGCGTGATTAAGATTGTAGTTAGCCTGCTGCCCGCTCGCTACTGTCCCTCTCGTAGTCCCCAAGTCCCACTCATCATTGGCCCCTACCCTCTTTGGTAATCAAAAAAAAGGAATCCTTTCAATCGAAAGAAGCGCTCTAGCTTTGAAGTACAGGAATGAGAATTGATCAGACTCAATAGAATTTGATCAATCCTTTTTTCTGTCGTTAAGGTGGAGAACTGAACCAAGAATTCTCTTTCTTTATCATCAATCGAATCACTGTTCGCGACCAAGGATTCTATTTTATCATCAATCCAATCACCGTTCACGTTTTTTCTTTTTCTTATCAATGAATAAATCTCTTTACTTGTATGACTTAGATGTCTCGTATTTCTCGAAAAAGTGATTCGATTGATGGGATTTGGTATGATACTTATGAGATCGATGAGATTGATATTCAAAAATTTCTTCTTAGAACGTATTGATTTAACCCCATAAGCGGGACCACCACCCCATAGCATGTTGCCGCCAGAAGCAGAACCCCGCATTTCTTCTAGAAAATCTCCTAATTGTTCCAGAGCAACTAGAAAGAGATTCTTTAACCAGAAAGAATTCAGTTCAGATGTAGGATACCTATCCAGAAGTTTTCGCAACTCAATCATGTATGATGGAATCATCAAAGATTTGACCTTTTCGAACTCTGTCTGTAACTCACTATAGGCTCGGGAAACAAAGAAAAGATGTGTACGAACGAGATATCCAGCAACAAGAAGAAGGAAAAGGATTGAATAGAGGAACTCCCGAACATTTGGCGATCTCAGATGTGTCGATATCAATGGTGGCTCATTATTTCGATGAATCATTTCTTCGGACATTGGAAGAACTTCCACTCCTTCTTCCCCCAAGGGAACTGCCTTCTTAGCGAAAAAGCATGTGTTAAGCATAACGTGAAAGGCGTGGCCCCAGTAGTGTTCGGAGATAGCGAAAGAAGAGCCTAGACAGTAGTGTCTCCGCTTGCAAAGCTGGTAACCTGATCGACTAAGAACCGATCTCAAGCTTGAGGAGCAAATGGGTGCTTTACTTGAAAGAAAGGCGTAATCGCATGCGCGCGCAAGAAGAGCGATCGAGGAACTGAATGAACTGGGGGCTACTTGGGCCTTAGATCTGGTCCGAGCGCATCTATTGGATCACGCTTGCATTTAGGAGTGATCAGTTCATCTTAATTCGAAATGAAAATATCGTAAGAGAAGAAAACCGTTGATCTAGTACGGGACCTCAACCGGTGGATCTGCCTTTCTTCGCGCATTTTCTGGCTCTGCAAAAAAACTGCGTAAAGTGAGATGTGTGATAGCTGGCATGGGACTGTTTACCAGCAGCTAATTGTGCATCGTGGTCTCTGTGTGTGAATCGTGTTCTAAAAGTGATAGGGTGCTGATAAGCGCTTCCCCTAATGCTACCAGCTTCCTCCACCGTCCGAGTCAGAGTCCTAGTCGGTATGGTG